GTAGGGCCCTGAACCGGATATTCGAACAGATCCAAACAACTGGGGGCCAGGAACCCCATTCTCAAAGGTTTCCAAGAGTAGAATATCCAGTCTTAGAACCTAATAGAGCGATTAGAATAGAAGCTTTCGATCCATTTAGACTCCGACAAGGTCAAAACAGAGACTGATTGATTTGCTTCTCTTAAGCGGAGATCTTCGAAGAAGCAACGCTAAACTCTCGGGTCCTGTCCTTAAAAGCATTCGATTGGATTCTCTAATAGGGAAGGGAGGGAGGATATGGATTACCCATTCTTAATTCTATATCATGATAAAGCAAAGCACCTTCCCCTTCTTTGGCGTAAATGAATGGAGTATTATCCTACTGAAGAGAAGCATCAATATCTACATGATTCAAACTATCCTCTATTCCACTGGGAATAGATGAATCTCCCCGGGTAGGGTTTGAACCTACGACCAATCGGTTAACAGCCGACCGCTCTACCACTGAGCTACCGAGGAAGATTGCAGAGGATTGAATCCCATATACATTCAAAGACTCTTGTTTCTTGACTTTTAACCCTTAACCTGTAAGACGTTAACTATTCGAAGACACAAAGCTTCCTTCGGGACTTCATAAACCTCGCGTACACCCTAACTCTTATTATAGGACGAAGCGGTAATGATAGCAATCCCCTCTGCCTCCTCCGATAGAGCCCCCGTTCGGGGGGGGGGTGCGATCAATCATGACTAAGATCTTCCGCACTAGCTCCCCCCCCCCCCAAAGATGCATATCGATCAATCAACAATCACTAGTTTCTATTTCTCCTTTTCCCAGAAACATAGTAGAATAGTCACAGGATTCTTCTACTTCTAGAAGTAGAAGCAATATCTTCTCTTGCAAGACTCTTAGGAAACGAGAGAAACGAAAACAATTAACAATGGAACAATCCCAATCATTAATCCGAATAAATAAGAGGATACTCTCCCGCCTTCCCCGTATCTGGCACTCTCTCCCCCTAGGAAACTCGAGATACCGATACCATTAATCATTCCGTCAATTACCCATTTGTCAAACATTGAAATAAGCTTGCTCACAGAACGGATACCTCTTATGAAGAACCTATCATAATAATAATCGATGTAACCCCGATTTTCTGACCAATCTCGAAGAAAGAATAAAAACGGATCCAACAGTTGTTTAGATTTAATAGATCTATATGAGTTCTTTCGATGAGGACCATAAATAATGTAAGAAATAAATATTCCAACTACGGATAAACTAACTGAACCTATCGATTCGACTAAGACTTGTAACAAATTATCAGGATTCTGCTCATGCTGAGAAAGACCTCTAAGAGGAATTAACCACTCCGAGAGCAAATCAAGACCAGTCTCTGTTTGAAAGAAATGGATTCCTATCAATCCACTCAATAAGGTTGGTATTGACAAGATCATCAAAGGTAAAATCATTAGATAGTCTGATTCTTTAGGGTAAATAGACTCCGAAGAATAAGAGGTTTGAGGATTGAATGGATTATTTTCTTTATATCCTTTGATAGGATTTTTACTAAATAGTTCATCCCACAAGAATGTATTCTTTTGTTCTTCTGGATCTGTCATTTTGTTATTACCCCAAAGAGTATTGCTATTGACAAGTGAAAGAGTATTTATATCACTACGGTTGGCACGGAACTCACCTTCAAATGTAAGAAAATACATACGAAACATATAAAACCCAGTCAAAACTGCTGTAAATGAAGCTATACACCCAAATGAATAAGAATACACCCAACTATTTACAATAATCTGATCTTTAGACCAAAAACAGGCTAAGGGTGGTATACCACAAAGAGACAAAGTACCGAGTAAAAAAGTTATTCCAGTAATTGGCATATATCTTCTTAAACCACCCATAAAAAGCATATTTTGATTCTTATTGGGAGAATATCCAACAAATCTTTCCATCGAGTGAATGACTGAACCAGATCCTAAGAATAATAAAGCTTTAGAATAAGCATGTGTAATGAGATGAAATAAAGCAGATTGATAAGCACCGATGCCTAGAGCTAAAATCATATATCCTAGTTGAGACATAGTAGAATAGGCTAAACCCTTCTTGAGATCTTTTTCAGCAAGAGCTAATGTTGCTCCTAAAAGAGCGGTTATTCCGCCTACCCAAGATATAATATTCATGCTTAAGGGTAGATCTTCAAAAAGCTTAAATATCCGAGCTACAAAGAAAATTCCAGCAGCTACCATAGTAGCAGCATGTATAAGAGCTGAAATAGGAGTGGGCCCCTCCATAGCATCGGACAACCAGACATGAAGTGGGAATTGCGCAGATTTAGCTACCGGACCCAAGAATAGTAAGAGAGCACATATGTTACCGAAAAAATAACTAACATTATTGTTAGAAGTTAATTCGTTGAATCAATCACACAATTCACGGATCTCAAAGCTACCAGTTATCCAATATGTGCCTAATATACCTAATAAGAATCCGAGATCTCCTATACGATTAATTACAAAAGCTTTCTGACAAGCATTAGCAGCACTTGGTCGTACAAACCAAAAGCCTATCAACAAATAAGAGCACATCCCAACCAATTCCCAGAATATGTAAATCTGTATCAAATTGGGACTAACGACTAATCCTAACATCGAAGCAGCAAATAAATTCAAATAAACAAAGAACCTTACGTATCCTTGATCATGATACATATAACTATCACTATAAACCATAACCAAAATACCTACAGTAGTAACTAGTATTGACATAATCGAAGTAAGTGGATCGGATACGAAACCCATCTTTATAGAAATATCATCATTAAAGATCCATGACCATGAATGCTCATAAGTTAAATGATTAACAATCTGTTGATTGAATAGATTAAAAGAGATATACATTGCTATAAGTAATGAAATAATGCTCAATATAGCACATATACGACGAAGATCTTTAGTGATTTTTGGAAAGATAAAGGAAACTAATCCGATCAAACCGGAAGTTACGAATGGACATGCAGGAACAATCCAAGCATATGTATATAAGGATTCCATAAACATCTTTGGTCCAGATTGATTATATTGCTAATGTCTTTTAGATTAAAAAAGAAATAAAATAGATACAAATATCAAGAATCTTACCTTATAAAAGAATCTGGTTAATGTTTTTCTCAATGGAATCTTGATGTCGAAACTTGACAAGAATCAAAGACGTCGGAGATACTTATTCAAGTCTCTTTTTTAATCTCAATAAAGTTGATTAAGTTATCTTATCGACTCATCTAAAACAAAAGAACCATGATGAAGAAATATGCAATAATTGATACTGGGGGCAAACAACTCCGAGTAGAAGCAGGAAGATTTTATGACATTCGGCGTTTTTCATTAATTGATCCTAATAAATTAAAGGCTAATACTAAGATATCAATGTATAGGGTTCTATTGATTTGTGAAGGATCTAATATTGATCTTGGACACCCTTGGCTGAACAACGCAATTGTTAAGGGACGGGTCCTACATCCTTGCTTTGATAAAAAGAGAGTAATGCAAAAAATCCATTCTAAGAAGAAAACACGCAAGAAATTGGGATACAGACAAGATTTTATTCGATTTTTAGTAGATTCTATTTCTTCAAATCGAAACGAATCGATCGAGTAGTTAATCATTATCATAATTGGATTCAAAATCCAATTATATTTGAAGAACTAATATTCTCGGGTATTCCTTTTTATTTCTGTTTAGAACTAGTTTTCTCTTAATTATATTCATTCTATCAATACGTATCAATCTCGTTATAGAATCTGTCTGAATTCCAACAATAGACCCAAATATGTTATGGCAGTCCCAAAGAAACGTACTTCCAGATTAAAGAAAAAGATCCATCATCGTATTTGGAAGTCTAAAACAGATAAAATAGCATTAAGAGCTTTTTCGTTAGCTCAATCCATTTTGACTGGCCGTTCAAAGAGTTTTTATTATATAATCACGAATAAAAAAATTGATGAACCAATAAAAAAAGATTGAAGATTAATATAATAGTAATAGGAAAACAAAAGGATTCTAGTTATAAATCAAACAAGTGGTATGGTTCAAAAAAAACGAGTAAACTGTCTGGTGAAAGGGAGAATCCAGACAGAATAATTATGACAAGACGAGAGTTCCAACAAATCAAATCTTTTCAATTCAATGCGCAGAAATAGCCATATATTAGAAGATGATATTAATAATAATAGTCGTTAAAAAGAAGAACGAGAGAATATTGCTCAAAGATGTACTTCTTATACACTATTTAAACTGTAGTAATTAAGTAGTAATAAGATGTTGATCAAAGAAAATAGAAGAGTAACTCTTTCAAATCTAGTCTTTGAAAATAATAAATATAACAGAAATCTTGTATTTCATTTAATTTAATCACCAAAATTATTATCTCCTATTCGGAATAGCAGGATTTGAACCTGCGACCTCCATCACCCCAAGATGGCACGCTACCAAGCTACGCTATATCCCGGCCTTTTGGTATGATTATAACACTGAATTATGAATTAGGTTTCTAAATATAGAGAAATAATTATTGCATAGAGCATAGGATCCTTCGGCTATGCATCCTTTTTTTTATTCTCTCCGTAATCAATGGAATCTTGGGAAGATTGACGAGTCATTTAATAAGATGGTATTATTATATTCAATCAGTAATAAGCCGCTATGGTGAAATAGGTAGACACGCTGCTCTTAGGAAGCAGTGCTAGAGCATCTCGGTTCGAATCCGAGTAGCGGCATTATTTCGCGATCAAAGATGATGATGACCTGCTAGAGATATAAGAGCTATCGATTTTCTATACAAGAAATAGATTCAATGGTTTCAAGTTATATACTTTCAATCTTTGAAAATAATTAAGAATTATAATACTGATTGAATCTTGTTAATCTACTGGATTTTTCTATTATGTACACCAATATAAATATAGAATATACATTGACTCACATCTCTTTTCTTACACTTCTTTTTGTTACTTTGTTTCAGTGGATAAGTTTATGCTATAAAATAGAGAGATTAGTCCGTTTAAGCGAAAAAGGTATGATAATTGCTTTCATCTGTATAACTGGATCGACGATGATCCGTTGGATTCAATCTCAACATCTGCCATTGAGCAATTTATATGAATCATCTATGTTTCTCTCGTGGAGCTTTTCGTTACTCCATATAATTCTAGGAGTTAAAAATCAGAATGGATGGTCAGGAGCACTCACAGCACCAAGTGCCTTGTTGACCCATGGTTTTGCAACTCTATGTCTCTCGGACGAAATGCAACAATCTACAAAATTAGTACCCGCTTTGCAATCTCATTGGTTAATGATGCATGTAAGTATGATGTTGTTAAGTTACACAACCCTATTGGGTGGATCTTTATTAGCAATATCTTCATTGGTTATTATCTATGACAAAGGAATAGATTCTTCTGTGGGCAAAAGAAGTCACAATCTATTACCTTTTATCTCCTTGAAAGAAATTGATAAAGATTCTTATAAACAAGAAGATAATAATTTAAAAAGATCTTTTTATTGGTTATCTTGGAATTCGCAGAAATGCCAGTTGATCCACCGATTTGATCAATGGAGTTATCAACTTATAAGCCTAGGATTTCCCTTTCTAACTATTGGTATTCTCTCCGGAGCAGTATGGGCTAATGAAGCTTGGGGGTCTTATTGGAGTTGGGATCCAAAAGAGACTTGGGCATTAGTAACTTGGATCATATATGCTATTTATATTCATATCAAAATAACTAAGAATTGGCAAGGAAAGGGACCGGCAATTGTAGCATCTACAGGATTCTTCCTAGTTCGGATTTGTTTCTTGGGGGTTAATCTATCGGGAATCGGTTTACACAATTATGGATGGTTGATTTAAGAATGGATTGATAAATAGTGAATGAACAAAAGAAAAGTACCCGAAATAGTCAAAGGTTTAAGATATTTAATTAATAATAATTAGTAATTTGAATAAAGTCTATTGAGATAGGGAATCGTCATATCGGTTCCTTATTCATAGTTATTGGAATAATAATAATAAGGTTATCTTATTATTCTATTGACAAAAATAGGAATAAAGGGTTTCTATCAAGTAGTAATAATGAAACAATTCTCACTAATAACCTATACAAATCAAAAGAAAGAGTCTCATTTATGACTCAGCAAAGTCTTATCTATTTGCCTTTTTCATCTATCTTAGAAAAGCATATTGAGATAGAATAGATATTATCTTCGTATTCCATGAAGGTAAAACAATATTTGGATACAACCCAATACCAAGAATTGGGATAAAAAAACAAATCAAAATAAATATCTCCCGCGGTCCAATATCGATCAGATACGGATCTGAATAATTCGATATTCTATAGCCGTAAAATATTCTCCGTAACATTGATAGTAAATAGATAGGAGTCAATATTATACCAATACTTTCAACTATTGTAACTAATAATCTAAATAGGATTGAATAACTCTGATTAGTTACTATTCCTAAGAATACCATCAATTCTGATACAAATCCACTCATTCCCGGTAATGCGAGAGATGCCATTGAAAAGATACTAAACATAGTAAATATCTTAGGCATTTGGATAGCTATTCCTCCTAGTTGATCAAGATAATATGTATGTGTTCTATCATAACAAGTCCCTGCAAGGAAGAATAATGCTGCACCTATTAATCCATGAGAGATCATTTGTAATACAGCTCCATCAAGACCTATATTTTTTAAAGAACCAATTCCAATTATGACAAAACCCATATGTGAGATCGATGAATATGCTATTCTTCTCTTAAGGTTACGCTGACTTAAAGAAATCAGGGATGCATACACGATTTGGAACGCTCCAAATAGCACTAACCATGGAGCAATTGTAGAATGAGCATTAGGCAACAGTTCCATATTGATTCGGATCAATCCATATCCTCCCATTTTTAATAACACTCCAGCTAGCAACATAGATGTACTATAATGTGCTTCGCCATGTGTGTCCGGTAACCAAGTATGAAAAGGAAAAATTGGCAATTTTACGGCATAAGCTATTAAAAATCCTAAATAAAAGAGCACTTCCAACGTCATCGGGTATGATCTGTTGGTTAACTCTTGAATATCAAAGGAGGGTACCCCAGTCCCATAGAAACTCATGGTTAGAGATCCCATTAAAAGAAATATAGAACCGCCAGCTGTGTATAGTATAAACTTGGTAGCTGAATAGAGACGTCTTTTACCACCCCACAGACATAGAAGTATGTAAATTGGAACAAGTTCTAATTCCCACATGAGAAAAAATAGTAGAATGTCTCGAGAAACAAATAATCCTATTTGACCCGTATACATAGCTAACATTAAGAAATAGAATAAGCGTATGTTCTGTGTTATTGGCCAAGCTGCTAAAGCTGCTAAAGTAGTAACAAATCCTGTTAATAGAACAAGACCCATAGAGAGTCCATCAATGCCTAAAACCCAGTGGAAATTAATAGAACCTATCCAGTTCAATTTCTCTCTCAATTGAATCGATTGATTATCGATATGAAAGTGACCATAGAATATATAAATAATTAGAAGGAATTCTAATATACATATACCTAGCGTATACCATCGAACGATTCGACTTCCATTTCCAGGAAGCATTGGAAGCAATATACTTGCAAGAATTGGTAAAAGAACAATTGTTGTTAACCAAGGTACGTTACTGATCATGGATAGGAAGATTTAATGAAAAAAGTGAGTAAATAAAGATTGATAAATTACGAAATACCGACTCATACTCAAATTTCCGAGCTCAATGCTTTTGAGTATGAGTTAAAAAGAAAATGAGTTTAATCTTTTAGATTTCTCTTAAATGGTAGATTAGTACGCTAGACCCATACTACGAGTCGTTTCAGCTCCCAAATAAACACGTACACTTAAGAAGTCTGTTGGACAAGCGGATTCACATCTCTTACAACCCACGCAATCTTCTGTTCTAGGAGCAGAAGCAATCTGATTGGCTTTGCACCCATCCCACGGTATCATTTCTAATACGTCTGTCGGACAGGCTCTTACGCATTGGGTACAACCGATACAGGTATCATAGATCTTTACTGAATGTGCCATTGAACTTTTTTACTCCTATTATATAAACCAAATATACTCTATTATTAAAATGATTAGTATATGCTCCTCAAGTTCTATCCTTCACTCTCAAAGCACTATCAAAGATCAGATAAAGCTCTCTTATTTATAATACTATTCTTCATTCTGTTAGGATTCTTTTATTTACTTATCTTATATCTATGTATAGATACTTTGTAAGATAGAGTGGTGTCTCGTTTTCTCTGAAATTAATGAGTTGTATTATATATAGATAATCACGATACAAAACAAATCTAGTTATTGAAAAAAAAAAGATTGAGATAGATACGACATGATTCTTCAATGTTTAGATAATAAACCGAGTAGAGACAAGATGAATAGTACCATCCTATTAGTAGAATAGAGACAATTTAATTGAACACTGAATCATTTAAAAATATTCTTATTTGACTAATCACCATTTTAACAGATCAAATTGATCAATACGAGTCGATCTTCTATTCCGTTGAATAACTAGAGCAATAGCTAAACCAATAGTAGCTTCAGCAGCTGCAATAGCTATTAGGAATAGAGAAAAAACTTCTCCCTTTATCTGTTGATTATCAAAAGAATTAGAAAATATTACAAGATTAATATTAACTGCATTAAGGATTAACTCAAGACACATCAGTGCTCTGACTATATTTCGACTTGTAATTAATCCAAAAAAACCGATGCAATAAAGGAAGGCACCTAATATTAATCCATTTTTGACCATAATATATTAACTCCTGATCTAGATGATGTATTAACTCTCTACAAAAATAATCCATCGGATAAAAAGAGTAATTATTAATCACGAAGATGAAGAATTATCCCTGGACGATGAAGCAGCCTCTTTGTTTGTTTCGCCTATTTGTTCATTACGAGCTATAGTAATCGCTCCTATTAAAGCAATTAAAAGAAGTATTGAAAGGAGTTCAAACGGAATTAGAAAATCTGTTAACAATTCATATCCAATCTTTTGGATGTTGTTTTTATAAATTCCTTCAACAATAGTCTTTGCTTGTTGATTCAGAGAGATTTTGGACCATTCTGTATCTCGAATCATAACAGTTAATAATAGGAAGAGACTCGTACAAGCTCCTAAAGTAGTAGCATCTCCCATATTCCAGGAATTGGATGAAGAATGAGAATCTATTGGTTTATCAATAATCATTACAGCAAATACAATTAGAACATTTATAGCCCCTACATAAATAAGCAATTGTGCAGCAGATACAAAATCAGCATTTAATGTGAGATAAAACAGAGATATACAGATAAGAACCGGTCCCAATAGAAAAGCAGAATGAACTACATTAGCAAGTAATACGACTCCTAAGCTTCCTGATAGGATGCCTAATTCTATTAATATTAATAGGATTTCATGAATGGATTCAAATAGATTCGTTTTACAAAATCATTCAGATCTTTCTTTTCCAACATACTACTACTAAAATAATGAATAGTATGGATATCTATCTATATAGTATATAGATGTAGAGATAGATAGTCTTTTCTTCCTACTTGTTATAGCTTTTAGTATTTCTTTTGAATCTTATCTTTTTTAGACCTAATAGATAAAAGAAATAACATAGCTATCCCTATCTGATAGGGATAACTCAAGAATACTCAATAATATCTCAGTTTTGATTGTTTTTGAAAAGTCAATCAATCCTTTGAATCAGAATTCAATTGATATTGTGAGTGATAGTCCGATCATTAGAGTGCCCTTCCATTACTCCCATAGATAAATAACTAAGAGCGTAGATTGTTTGTATTGTAGAATCCTGGGAAACCGAAAGGGGTAAACGTCCTAAAGCCGTTTGATCATAATTTAATTCATGACGATCGTAAGCTGAAAGTTCGTATTCCTCGGTCATTGACAAACAGTTAGTTGGGCAATATTCGACACAATTTCCACAAAAAATGCAAACCCCAAAATCGATGCTATAACTCCTTAGCTGTTTCTTTCGAATAGTCTTTATTAATTGCCAATCGACAACAGGCAGGTTGATTGGACATACTCGAACACATACTTCACAGGCAATACATTTGTCAAATTCAAAATGGATCCGTCCACGAAATCGTTCGGATGGTATAAGTTTCTCATAAGGATATTGAATAGTTATGGGTAAACGATTCAGATGATCTAGAGTAACTGCGAATCCTTGACCAATATATTTAGCAGCTTGAATTGCTCTTTGACCATAATCTTGGAATCCGGTCATCATAGAGAACATATGATAGATAACTTTAGATGGATGCTCAGTTGTTATGATTTTAATCGATTTCAATTAGAATTAGTAGCAATATAAATCAACTATTATTAAGAAATAGTTGAAATGATGCTGTCAGTAACAGATTTCCTAGAGCAATGGGTAAAAGGAATTTCCACCCAAGATCTAATAAATTGTCTATTCTTACTCTGGGTAAAGTCCATCTTGTCATGATAGAGACAAATAAGAAGAAATAAGACTTAGCTAATGTAATAACAATTTCTATTATTATATGAAATGTATCAAGAGATGCACCGCTAGAATCCCATGGAAGGAGAATTCTTTGAATCTGTGGAACAGATGGAATCGATAGATTCCATCCACCTAAATAAAGAATTGTTACAAATAATGAGGAGACTAATAGGTTTAGGTAAGAGCCTACATAAAAGAGACCAAATTTTATCCCTGAATATTCGGTCTGATAACCTGCTATCAGTTCTTCTTCTGCTTCCGGTAGATCGAACGGCAACCTTTCACATTCTGCTAATGAAGATATGAAAAAAGCAATAAAACCAATAGGTTGACGCCACAAATTCCACCCTAAAAATCCATATTTAGATTGTGCTTGAACTATATCAATTGTACTTAAGCTATTAGATAATTATAGTCGATGGTGAAGTTATTGTTACCACCTCTAATTCAAAACCGTACATGAATCTGAGAATTCATACGGCTCCTCGTAGGTTTCCTAAAGAATTGCTTAGTCTATTTCTATCCTCTTAAAATCTATTAAAAGGACTTATTAAGCTTAACCAACGGGATTCTGTTTGCCACGAATAAAGAGTAAATGCTTCTGAATCCATCTCAACCTTGTTAGTTCCTTAATTAGTATAACCCAAGACAAGACTTATTGGGGATTTTTATTGATCTCAATATTTCCCGAATTGATTCTACTATTTTAGTAGAAGAGAATTATTGATACTATACATTATGCCAATAATTATCTGCAATAGATGGTAGAACGGAATTATAGAACTGTGGAACTATCAAAAGGATTACTTCGTTCCAGATAGTCATAATTAAGATAGATTGGGATATACTCAAGATCGGAGTCTTAAACATTTACTACTTAGTCATCCCTACCAAAGCTAAGTCTTTACTCAACGAGAGCTAAAAGAATTTTGATTCTAGTATTCTTTTTCCTATCTTTTATTACGATTCTTTCTTGTATATTAGTGTTTCTGCCCATATCTAATTTTGGCTAAAAAAACTCCATTTTTCCTTGTCCCCGCTTCAGGTTTCGAGAATTGTTTTATACCTGGGATTCCATAGTTTTAACTGCCCGGACGGACACGCTTTCACTCCTGTATGTAGAGGCTGGGACTCAATTCAAGTACTGCAAGATGCTGTTTGATATTACCCAAATGACTATCTAGTTACTTTGTTAAAAAAAAGGAATGATGAATCTCTTCATCTAAAATATTCTTTTCTGGTTACTATTTAACGAATCACACGTAGGGATACTGATAATATGCATAAAGCTAAAGGTATTTCGTAACTAATAGATTGAGCAGCAGCTCTAAGACCACCTAAAAAAGAGTATTTATTGTTTGAACCGTAACCTGCCATAAGAAGACCTAAAGGAACAATACTCGAGATAGCGATCCATAGAAAAACACCTATATTTAGATCAGCGAGGATAACATCTTGTCCAAAAGGTATTACTAAGTAGCTCATGAAGACTGGTATGACTACTACAGCTGGTCCGATGTTGAATAACCAAGTATCTCCTCTGGCTGGAACAATATCCTCTTTCAGCAAGAGCTTGATTCCATCTGCCATAGATTGAATAATTCCCAACGGACCCGCATATTCAGGTCCAATACGCTGTTGTATCCCTGCAGATATCTTTCATTCAAGCCATACAATAACTAATACTCCTATTGTTACTCCTACGATAAGGCTAAATCCAGATATTAGAATCCGGATCAATTCAAAAGAATCCTTTGAAACTCCTAATTCATCAAACAGGTCAAATATTCGGTCTCCAAACTCTTTTGTACCAGTTACCATATTAACGATCAACCTCTCCCATAATAATATCTATACTACCTAATATTGTCATAATATCAGCAAGTTTCATTCCTTTCACTAACCGAGGAAGGATCTGCAAATTTATAAATCCTGGCGGACGTATTTTCCATCTCCAAGGAAAGATACTACCATCTCCAATTAGAAAGACTCCTAATTCTCCTTTAGGGGCTTCTATTCTTACATAATGCTCTTGTTTGGGTAACCTAAAAGTAGGAGAGGATTTCTTGCCAATAAATTGATAATCAAAATCATTCCATTCTACTTCCTTTTGTTGTTGACCAAGGCGTCGAGCTTCTAGATTTTCATATGGGCCTCCTGGAAGAAGTCTCAAGGCTTGTTGAATAATCCTTATCGATTCTCTCATTTCGCCAATTCGTACCAAATAACGAGCTAATGAATCCCCTCCTGTTTGCCATTGGATTCGCCAATCTAATTCATCATAACATTCGTAATGATCTACCTTGCGCAGATCCCATTGAATTCCTGAAGCTCGTAACATGGGTCCCGATAAACCCCAATTTATAGCTTCTTCTCTGCTAATGAAACCTATTCCTTCTACCCGTTTGAGAAAGATAGGATTATTCGTAATAAGTCGTTCATATTCATTGACTTTTAAGAGACAATGATGACAAAAGTCTAAGCATTTATCTACCCATCCATATGCTAAATCTACGGCTACTCCCCCGATTCGGAAGTAATTGTGCATCATTCGCATACCTGTAGCAGCTTCAAATAAATCATAAATCATTTCCCTTTCTCGAAATATGTAGAAGAAAGGGGTTTGTGCACCAACATCTGCCAGGAAAGGCCCAAGCCATAACAAATGCGAAGCTATTCGACTCAATTCGAGCATAATAATCCGTATGTAACTAGCCCTTTTTGGTATTTGAATATTTGCTAATTTCTCCGGAGCATTTACTGTTATTGCTTCGGTGAACATCGTAGCTAAATAATCCCATCTAGTTACGTAAGGAAGATATTGTAGTATTGTTCTGTTCTCGGCAATTTTTTCCATTCCTCTGTGTAGATAGCCTAATATTGGTTCGCAATCAACAACATTCTCACCATCTAAAGTAACAATAAGTCGAAGGACACCATGCATAGATGGATGATGGGGTCCCATACTCACAATGACCGTATCTTTTCTTATGGGAGTCATACTCGTAGATTATTCCCCTTTTGTTTCAAGAATTCCAGATCTGGTACAGAATTGGAATCTGAATCATTCATTTATTAAAGAATAAGAAGATCAAACTATATCTTTCGATCTAATTCAACGTTTTTCTGATTTCCGAATCCCTAGAGTTATAATTATACTGGTATAAGAAGTTATATTCTTTTCAGATAAATACTTTAAGAGACGCTTGCGTTTCCCCAATAATTTCCACAAACCTCTTTGAGAAGAATAATCTTTTGGATGCAATTTTAAATGAGAGGTTAATTTTGAGACTAGATCGGTCAAATAAGATATTTGAGATTCAGTAGACCCGGTATCTTTCTTTCTAGAAATCAATGATGAATTGAGAGACATCTTTTTTTTCTCCTTTTTTATCCTAATAATAATCTTTATTAACTTTCTTTTGTAGAATATTTTTAAAGAATCCATTCATCCATCTGAGTCATATTCAGTCTGGATTAAGAACATTCTTAGAATTAGGATCAAATATATCATTGAATAATTGCAAATCCATTGCATCTGTTAATGATAACTGATTCCTAGTCTATAATTAGAATAATTTTCATACATAGAAGATTTATCGATTGTTGTCACAAATAATAATAATTAAGATTGCTAAATCTTAATTATTATTATGCCTTTTCTCCTATTCTAGAGAATGGTATACATGCGTATCTTAAGTATAGTAAATCGACTCCCATTGTTAGTGTTTAGATAGAATCTATTTATACAAGCTAATTCTTCTAAACGATGACTAGGCCAAAGGAAACGCTTGATTATTTGGATCTTGCTTGAATCTTTCGATTCCTCACCCTTACTTGTCTCTTGTATTTGAAAAGGAGAATCTAAGAGATATTTTGGAATTCCCATAGATCCGAGAATTTGTGATTCCCGGCTCCTTTTAGGAAGTAAAAGATCGTCAATATTATAAAGATAAGAGAAATCTATCCTTTCATCCATAAAGAGTAAACGTAGTTTACATTCGTCAAAGATATCTCTATCCAATCTCTTTCTAAATCGATTTTTGAATCTCAATAGAATATTAACTAGTTTATACATTAGAATCTGATCATCGAATATTCGTGAGAAACGATGACCCGAAAAGGTGAATAGATCCTCTAGGATCTCATTATTATCTTCTCCAAAGAAAAGATTGATTAGATCCGGGTCTATATCTATATATGCAGTGAGATCATGTTTATCTTGCAATATGTTGATAAGAGATAGGATATCTTTAAATCTTTTTAATCTCTTGTATAATGTCTCAGATTTCCACTTCCATTGAGATAGAAAATAATGAGTCAATCTGTCTCTCAAAAACATTTCATCTAATCTTACGAAAGATTCGTTCTCCATGCCTAGATCAATTTGTCCATTCAGAAGATCAAATTGTCCATTCAGAAGAGAGTCGAACAAAGGACTTTTAAGAATACAAGTCTTAGGGCCAAATATTGATCTTAATCTTGTTTTAGACAGCTTCTTGTTATTTATAACATCTGGAATGATCCATAGGGCTAAATCGGTTTTTGAAATCAACTCGTTCTCTAGATTAGAGATTTGTTGATAAAAACTCTTTCGTTTCTTTCTTCCAACAAGGTTTTTGATACGATTTTTCCACCAATCCTTTTGTTTGATTCTATTCTTCAATACTTCGGATCCGCGTCTTTGGAGAGAATTGACAAGATTAGAGAGCAGATTAGTGTATTTATGAAGCTTATTAAGATTCTTGATCCGGTCTCTTAATAATGGATTTTCAATATAGAAACAAAAGTTATCCCCATCTTCATGATAGACGTATTTGTCTTGGTTATCAAAAAAATTTCTTCCGATCTCTTCAAATCTATTAAGACTCTCAACATTGACTCTCCATCCTTGTGGTGCTATTTTGCGCCATACTTCCAATGGCAAGTTATACCTCTTGAAAGACCCTAACCAATTTTCCCAATCATTCGCAGTTAGATCAAAAAGTTGCTTGGAAAGACCCTGCGTCATAACAAGGTCTTTAATCGGTTCATCGATATACTCTTGTATGACCTTGTTTTTATTATCGAGACATCCTAAAAGATCCTGCTTTTTTCTTTTTGTTGAAAGATCACCATTCTCGGACCGATCATTATCTCCCTCAGAATTCCATTCTTCTTTATAACCAGAATCTTTGTCCAATTCTTTTTGAATCCTACACTCTTTTGGAATTCCATTATCTTTCAAGATGTTCATCAAATCATTTAGATCTACATTATCTGTTCCATTTGTGTACCAGAAACTGTCATAAATATACGCTTGAGAGAATGATCCGATTGATCTATTATTGACTTGGAACATCTTCTTGTCCGTATCCGGAATAGCTAGGGTCGACTCCTCTATGTCAAGATTATTATCAATAATATTCTTTATGACTCTTACTAATTGGATTTGGAATGTCATCAATGTAACAGAATAATGAGAAAGAATTCTATTAATTGGTTGAAGAAACATTGCTATTGATAAATATTTATCAATGAATTTTGTGATTCCTATACGCAATATCAAGCTTCTTCTTCGGATATCTATTAGTTTCTTTTTGAGGCTTAAAGGACTAATGGCATTTGTATTCCTTAATCTTTTATCTATTTCTACTTTATTGAGATGGAAGCGTTTAATACTCTGTTCATCTGTACCAATTTTTTGAAGTAATGGAGTATTGGATTGATAGATGGGAAATCCAGTTTTTAATTCAGATCCACCGAAAGCATCTGATACGCTTTTATTTTCAATACCAATAATCGATTGAGAGACATTAGGGATATGAATGGATTCTCTATCAATCTTCCCACTATTTTTTTCTCCTTTCTGCTTAGTCTCAGAAAAGGTATTGTTATCAATAGTATTATTTTGACGAGGATTCTCTTGAATGACCCTGAATCTGTCCAAAGGATTCAAACCTTTCCGTACGCTTGAACCGAATTTCATAGATATACCTAATCTAGAAAAAAAAGAACCTATTTTCGTAGTTCGCAATGAAAGACTATTCTTCCAGTTCTTTATGAATTCTCTTTTAATAGGTTTCCAGAAAGAAGGCTCTTTTCGAATAGTCCCAAAAGGTCTATCTGTCTGAAATCCCCAGATTGTCAAATAAGTAGCTTGAAAACTCTCTTTTTCTGACTTACTTTTCTTTCTTGATCGTTGTACTGGAATATCCTTGAGGTTTATCTTACTTCCCCGAATAATCGATTGTTTCTTCTTATGATTGTGCCAAGGCTTCAATTGAAAAGGATGAACAATCTTTATCTGAAGACCTTCTTTCAACCAACGAGCTGGCAAATCAGTATCTGAAAACTCTTCACCGTCATAAGTGCAATTAATATGAGATTCTTTGTGACACTCATTCCAATCCTCATTCCATTCCGGAGCTTGGAAAAGAAAGATACGAACAAGATTCTTAAATGTTATTAATATAGGCAGTTTTACATATTTCCGAAGATTCGATTGTAGCACTAATAATAGACTCCTTCCCGTGTGAATGGAGCTGACATCTAATCTAGCGGATATCAACGAACGCATTATTTGTCCATTCTTTAAAGATGAAGATGATGATAATTGTTGTTCAAACTCTTTATTAGTCTCCTGTTCTGGGTTGATTGTCAATCTTTTAGAATCAAAAAATCTTTTTACCGAGGGTTGGGACAGGGTAGGTATTTCTATTAATCTTAAGAAAAAAGGTGAATGCGCTTTTTCTTGAAACAAATTCCAAACCAGCATCTTACGTCTTCTAGAACGCATAGACCCCTTTATAAGTTCCCGTCGAAAATCAGGGGTTTCTGAGAAACGTTTGATTATCCTTTTCGGCTTTGATATGTTTTTTTCGATACTGATTCCTAGATTCTTTAATTTCCTATTACGAATATCAGTAACTCCACCCACAATATCAAATGGATTATCAAGTATTAATTGACTATTCTCAGTTAATTCTTTCACCATTTCTTCAATCTTATAAATTGAGTGTATTCTTTGTTTCGAGTAAGAATATCTTTTCTTGTCGATTGAAGAGATATCTAATAAATCGATCCAATCGAAGCCATTACAATCTTCTTGAAGGCAAATGAAGAAGAGAGTTCTTTCTGGCAGCGGAAGCTGGAATACTTGCTCCCAAGTTACTTCCCAAACAGATGATAGATCTTCTTCTTTGTAGACAAGATCGATTTCCTCGAATATCTGTTGAATCCTAATGTCTTTCGAATCCTCGAACATGAACAAGAATATATCTTGAGCTCTTGGCGGTATTGTTTCCCAAGGAAGAGGAATATTATCACAGCTTAACTGTTGGTACCTGTTAGAAATCCAATCTTCAATCTTGGCATAATCATTATATTGTTCAGTATATTTGTTATTAGTCTCTATAATTTTATTATCTATTCCTGATTTCAACAAATCGTACAATATCCAAAACGATCTTGAGATTGGAAATTTTATCCGATATAAGTTACTTAGAAAAGGGTTACATGGCTTAGGTAATTTTTCGTTATTTGGACGAACTAATTCTGCCCTTCTTTCTATTGTTTTCGAAACGATCCAATTAGTATCTAAAGATTGAATTCGATCTTTTAATTCATTGATTAGAGCTTCTTTTCTGATTGATTGGCCCGAGATCCAATGTTTATACGGATTTACGTTAAATTCTTTCTTTTTAAAAGGTTCTAGTAATTGTAATTGGTTCTCGAAGATTGACAAACTGGGCAATGCTGTAAAAGTTATCCTTTCTTTCCCATCACTCAAGCATTTATCAAAGAAATGGGTTGATACTTGTCTTTTCACAGGGTTATTACCACTGAACCAACTTGTTATGTATCGTATAGGCCGATTTGGTCTGTATTGATCAAAATAAGAAGTAGGCCATTGTTTAAACATCCATAATATCCAGTCTGGTAATTCATAAAAATTTTCTTCAAGCAAAACGAATCTATCCTCTATTTTATGAGTAAAAAGAGATACTGGAGCTTTGCCTAAATAGAGTAATACATTTATATAAATAATAATACTAAAAGTATTATGGATAATCCGTTTTATCAATACATAGAGAATCGGTGAATCACTCTGTAGGCGAACTACTAATAATCTTGATAGACTAATAAATAGTATATGACCAATTAACCAACCCATAAAGGTACTAATTAGAAACATCACATTATTACTGTAACGGAAAAGGAAAAGATGAATCAGTCTAGCTAATACAGGACTTGGTAGAAGGATTGGATTCAAAATTTGTAGAAGAAAGCTTTCTAAGAATATGTTATAGATTCGAGAATCAATTAATAAATCGATAGGGTGAGAGATTCGATAATCTAATAAATCCTTGGTTCGAAACCAGTATAACAACATGTACGGCACTATTAAGAGTGTTATGACGTGAGGTTTTATTATCAATATGTATAAGGGTGAGTAGAATATTGATAAAAATAGTATTAGCTGACCTATAATCAAACCACTAAAAGCTGCAAAGCCACTAGCATTTCCTTTTAGTAGAAAAGATCTTATAGATATTATATGGGAAGGCCCAATAGGTAATGTTGATAGTAACCCATAATAGAGTCCGAAGAGTATACAAGGACTTGCTACTCTTATCCAAGTGAATATTGATGCTTGGAATAGATACAACGACATTTGAACGCTTTCTACGTTCATAATAAGTATTTTCCTTTGTTTCTGTTATCTTTCTCTTTCGACGTATGAGTAATATTTATTGACTAGTTCTATAGTATAGCACTCTTTCTAGAGAAGATCAATAGATTTCTTAACCAAAAAGCTACATCCTTTATGGTTAAGAAATCTATTGATCTTCTTGGAGATATCTCTATCAATTAGTTATTATTTCTTGGTATCTAGTAATAGAACTCTTGGGCTTAATCAGATTGTGAGTGCTTGTTTTGAAAGGTTGTTCCAACCTAGAGACCCCAAATCGGTATTACGTCGTAGGGGACGCGTAACAAGTTCAAGCACATCTTTTGCATTAGTAAATCCATGAATCTGAGCAAATGTAAATTCGACAGACCATTTTGTATCGATACCTCTTGCTTCTAAAGGATTGGCGTGAGCCATCCCAGTGATTGCTAAATCAGGTCTTAATTCATGCATACGTTGCATCTGGTTATAATTATCAGGTTTCTCAACGATCCGTGGCATAGGTGTATTCATTCTTATGCAAGTATCTCGTAAAAGAGATAATTCAGCAGCTTGATATCGTTTATCCATATAAGGAATACCTATTTCGTAAACGATCATTCCGCATCGAATGAGAAATCTTGCTATCGATATTTCTAAGAGATTATCTCCCATGAAGAATATAGACTTTCCAGTTACTATTGCAAGATATTCTTTCAAACCTTTCCATATTTTATTTTCTCTTTCTTCTAAGCCATAAGGTTCTATATTAAAGACAGAACAAATCTTTTCGATCCACGCACGGGTCCCATCTGGACCAATCGGGAAAGGTGCTCCAATTAGCTGGCATTTCCTACGCCGCATAAGAGTTGTTGCTGTACGGCTTAGAAAAGGATTTACACCACAGACATAGACCCCTTTTCCTAATGATGGAAGTTCTGTATATCTTTGAGAGGGTAACCAACCTGAGACTCGAATGGATTGGCGTTCTAACTCTGAATTTAATTGAGAAGCTACGGTTGAGGGTAGAGATCCAAAAAGGACTAGGATATTATTATCTGGTTCCTGCGTATCTGAAGCAGATCTTATTGATTTTGCCAGAGTGATATCTGATTCATCGATACCTTCAACTGGATATTGATTCCGTTCATATTTTTTTGCATTATATTCCGGGCATCGGTGTGTCATGGCAGCAAGTACAGTATCTTCTCCTTGAGTAAAGGCATAATCTAATCCATTGGCTCGGGCTACTATAATTGGTATTCCAAGTTCCTTTTCCAGCTTCGGTCCTATACCTTCTAGATCCATCTTTATTATTTCTGTAGTACACGTACCAATCCAAATAATAACACTAGGGTTTCTATCTCTCTTTATTTGACGACAGATTCTTCCTAATTCTTCTTGATCATTTAATTATGCTGAGATATCTCCCTCTTCTAATTCTGCCATTGCATAACGAGGTTCCGCAAAGATCATAACTCCAAGAGCATTCTGTAAGAAATAACCACAAGTCTTTGTTCCTACCACTAAGAAAAAGCTATCTTCTATTTTCTGATACAACCAGGCTACACAGCTAATAGGACAAAAAGTGTGATAATTACCAGTTTCACATTCAAAAGTGAGAGTTTCAAGAGTTTTCATGAAAAAGTTTCCTAAAGAAATATGAATGAGAAGAAAGAATGATCAGATCTAGAATCCTAGATCATCGTAGAATCAAGCAGAACGTCCTGTTCATTCTTTTGAGTATTCTTGTGCCGTTGCCCATGATCAGGATTTAAATAGAAATCTGAGAGTAGACTGAATAATTCCCTATCTGGAACCTCTCTAGGGACAATCCCTTCTGGTTGAGATAATAGTTGATCTGCTATATTCAAATAGAAATCACAAACATAATTAAGATTTGATTGATATTCAGCCATTTCAAACAGGGTTTTGCCTTTTACTCTAGAGACCCGAATGTCTTCGATTAGAGGTAATACTTCTAATACAGGCATTGGACAAGCTTCTACATACTTATCAATCAGATCTCTCTTAGCTGTTCGGTTTCCCACTAACCCTGCTAGACGTAATGGATGGGTATGTGCTTTTTCTCTAACCGATGCAGCGATACGATTTGCCGCAAAGAGTGCATCAAATCCATTATCTGTTATAATGATACAATAATCTGCATAATTTAATGGAGCTGCAAAACCTCCGCATACTACGTCTCCCAAGACATCAAATAGGATGATATCATATTCATAAAAAGCATTCAATTCTTTTAATAATTTAACGGTTTCTCCTACTACATACCCTCCACAACCAGCCCCTGCCGGGGGGCCGCCCGCTTCTACGCAATCTACTCCGCCATAACCCTTATAAACAACATCTTCAGGCCACACATCTTCATAATGATAATCTTTCGATTGTAGAGTATCTATAATAGTAGGTATTAAGAACCCTGTAAGCGTAAAAGTACTATCATGCTTAGGGTCACATCCGATTTGTAACACTCGTTTTCCGCGTCTCGCTAAAGCTATGGATATATTACAACTAGTTGTTGATTTTCCAATCCCGCCTTTTCCATAGACTGCTATCTTCATTTAATAAAGCTCCAATTCATTCTTAATTATCCTGACTATTCTTCGTTTCCCTTATCTTTGTATTTATATATTGATATGTATCAGTGAAGTGATAGGTTCTTCATAAGAGGTATCCGTTCTGTGAGCAAGCTTATTTCAATGTTTGACAAATGGGTAATTGACGGAATGATTAATGGTATCGGTATCTCGAGTTTCCTAGGGGGAGAGAGTGCCAGATACGGGGAAGGCGGGAGAGTATCCTCTTATTTATTCGGATTAATGATTGGGATTGTTCCATTGTTAATTGTTTTCGTTTCTCTCGTTTCCTAAGAGTCTTGCAAGAGAAGATATTGCTTCTACTTCTAGAAGTAGAAGAATCCTGTGACTATTCTACTATGTTTCTGGGAAAAGGAGAAATAGAAACTAGTGATTGTTGATTGATCGATATGCATCTTTGGGGGGGGGGGGAGCTAGTGCGGAAGATCTTAGTCATGATTGATCGCACCCCCCCCCCGAACGGGGGCTCTATCGGAGGAGGCAGAGGGGATTGCTATCATTACCGCTTCGTCCTATAATAAGAGTTAGGGTGTACGCGAGGTTTATGAAGTCCCGAAGGAAGCTTTGTGTCTTCGAATAGTTAACGTCTTACAGGTTAAGGGTTAAAAGTCAAGAAACAAGAGTCTTTGAATGTATATGGGATTCAAT